CTGACAAAAAATTCGGCACACTCCAAGATGTTCTATTTTTACATAAAAATGTATTCGCTCAAGAAGGACTCCAGAAGATATTAATCGTAAAAAAGAGGATTGTTTACAAGGAAACACTAATAGAAATTCGTATTCATATATATATAAATTATATAAGAACCAAAATAGTCTTTTATTTTCTTTTGAAAATACGTAAATAGATTTTTTCGGAATAATGAGACTATTCCAATTATAATATTCGTGGAGAAAGAACTGCAATAAATGTAAAGAGAGAACATCCTGGATCCAAGATTGAAGCATTTGGACCAAGATTTCCATATGGACGGGATAGGGTATTAGTATATCGGACAGATAATTTAAATGCAATAATTTATCCTCTAAAAAAGGAAATATTGAATGACTAGATTGTAAATTGTGAGATTTTGGTATTTCTTTTTCTTCAAGGGAAGATATTAACTGCAGCGAAAATGGAATTTCTACAATGACTGCAAAACCTTCAGATAGAATCTGAGAAAAAAAATTAAAATAAAAATAATTGTTATGCCCGATAAATATATTTTGGTAAATATCATTAACCGAATAAATCAAATAATTTTTTTGATACATTCGAATAATTAAACGTTTCACAAGTACTGAACTAAATTTATTGTCATAACCCAAGGAGTTTTGGGGTTCATAAAAAATTGAACTATTTAACCCATGATCATAAGTAAATACGTAAATATATTCTTGAAAGAGAAGTGGATATAGAAACTGTTGTTGCCGAGATCTATCTTCTTCTAAATATCCTTGTAATTCTTCCATTTATATTTCCCCACGTGAAGCAGAGGTAGAAAGAACTTCTTGAGTTATAAAATAACTAATACATAGTGCAATATGGTCAAAACAGAGTATTATGTATATTATGTATAATAAATATAATAAAGAAGATTATGTATATATATAATATATAATAAATAATAAAGAAGATTATGTATATATACAATAATAATAATAAACCTGTAAAGGAAAGAGAAAATCCAATCAATAGGTTTTTTTACTCCCCTTTTTCTAGAAAAAATGGTTTATCTTCGTTATAATTACAAGAGGATAATGACCCTTTATTTTTGCAACCTGATTGCTCTTTTGATTTTGGAATTAATTATCTTTATCAGTATACTGTTTCTTTTACACATTCGTCTCTAACCCATAATAATAAATATTTAGGATTCATAAAAAAAAAAGAATCAATGGTCTCCTCACGGGAGACCCCATCCTTTCCCGTACCAGGCACTAATCCATTTTTAACGTCTAACTAGATCGGGTAATCATTTAATTCAAATTAAGAACATAAGCTCGTTGCTTTTTGGTTTATCAGAATTGGAATTGGAGCCATGAAGCTCTATCCATTTATTCACTAGACCAAACTATAAATTTGAATTTGTTTTATCCACTTCCCTACCAAAAAAAATTGTAAGAATTGAGTAAGGAGAAATTCTTAATTTCACTTTCATTTTAATTTGAAATTTTTTCAATAAAAATAAAATAATAAATCTATTATTTTATTTTTTTATTATATTACGTATTACGACATGCTGCTTTTTCCATTCATTACCTTTGAGGATCAGTCGTGGTCTTATAGACTCTACCAAAAGTCTGGACGAATTTATTGCTTCATCAAAATGTGTAAAAGATCATAGTCGCACTTAAAAGCCGAGTACTCTACCGTTGAGTTAGCAACCCAACCCTTCAAAATAAAAGTCGGATATGTAGATACGATCGAAATAAAAAACCAATTGAATTAGACTGTGCGACCCCATCAAAACATTGAACTAAGAACAAATCTTTCTTGTTGATTTATTGATCAATTAGAAAAAAAATGTATAGATCATAGTAAAAAGCACCAAATTCCTAATAGAAATGCCAAAATTCCGACGGACCAACCGTTTATTTATACATTTTTTTATTTAACCCGACTTAAGGAAAAAAAACATCTTCTATGACAGTAAACCCGGCAATAAAAACCCATCATTTGACTGAAGTGAATTGAAAACCAAATCCAATAATACAATATAGGATAGGGTCGGGATAAGGAGATTTCTTTATCTACGATCAATTATATTTGTTCAATATAACATTGTCAATATAAATATGACTAGAATGGTGATAAAACGAATAAAAAACTGAAGTAAATCAAATAAAGATTTTTGTTGGATTGGCACAAACAAAAAAAATATAAATAAATCAGAAATTTTTATAAAATAAGGAAGAGATAAAGACAGACAGGTTTATTCAATCAATAAAGGATAAACAAGATTAATTCCTTGTTTGTTGCTGGATTCCTATAACAGGAAAAGGACAAATTATAGATAATAAATTGTAGGTAAATGTAAATAATTACACTATATATATTTATTCCTCCCCCCCTTTTTTCTTTATTTTGGTCTTTTTTCTTTTAATTAACTTTTCATTTTAACTAATTAACTTTAACTAACAACTAACTCGAAATTTTTTCTTTAAATAAATCTGCTTTCCTAAAAATGTCAGAAACAGTTCCTGTTGGTCGAGCACCTTTTTCAAGGAAATATAGAATAGCAGGAACGTTTGAATAAGTTTGATTATTTATCGGATCATAAAAACCCACTTTTCGAAGATCTCTCCCTTCTCGTCGGGATCGAACATCAATTGCAACGATTCGATAGATGGCTCATTGGGATAGATGCACATAAACAATCTCCCCCAGAAACGTATAAGAGGTTTTATCCTCATACGGCTCGAACTCGAGAGAAAAAAATTTCATTCGTACTCATAACTCAAGTTGGGTAATTCTGACATAGTCCCAGGGGAATCCTTAAACATTTATTGAGCCGTCTCTAACCTCTTTTGTTTGTCTCATCCCGAGTCAATTATTCTGATCCCTTTCTTGAGACAATTGAAAATAGTGTTTCCTTGTTCCGGAATCCTTTATCTTTCCTTTGTAAAATCATTGGATTTAGACATTACTTCGGTGATCCTTACTCCTTTTTCAAAAGGGCAGCAACATACCTTTTGTTTTTTGTTATTTTCTTCTATATAAATGGAATACCTATAGAAATAGAATACGAAGAATTGATTTCCTAGGATACACCTTTCTTTTTATAGAAAAAAAAGTTTTTTTTAACTTGTTTCAAGTTTAAACCTTTCGATTTTTTTTATATTGATATTTAGGATATATTTACAAAGTTGGTCGAACTTATTGATTGATTAGCACTAACCCTAGATTCTTCCCCTTGATACTTGATAAATAAATCAATCTTTTCTACTCGAGCTCCATCACGTACTATCAATCTAAGACAAATTAGATTCCTAATGGAACAGAACAAATTATGTCGAGACAAGAGCATCTTCATTTTTATGTAAAATGGTGGATGTAAAAATCCACAGCCGATCATGTCCTTCAAGTCGCACGTTGCTTTCTACCACATCGTTTCAAACGAAGTTTTACCATAACATTCCTCTAATATAAAAAAAATAAAATTCAATTGAATTTCAAACCACGATGAAATATATTTAACCTTAAATATATTTCATTTAATATGTGTAATCATGAATAGTCATTGGCTCAACAAGCAGTATATAATAGTCCATACTTTATACCTATGGATAGTTTCTAGTTATGGATAAAAAAGTATTCTATATACTTTTTGCGAATCTGGGATAAGGGTAAAGTTCAGTAAGGATAAAATTTATTTACCTCGATATTCTATCATATGAATAAAACATATTTATAAAAAAAAAAACGTTTGCTAAAGACTCATTTACATCCCCAACAGATTGTTCAGGATAGTCAATCACGAAGAATACATATTTATATAATATAACAAACAAAAAAACATATAAAACTAAAATTTATTCATTTTAATTTAATATGTTTAGTTTAAAAAACTGGAGCAAAATCCATTATTAATCAAATAAACTCGTCCAACGACCCCAAAACAAAAGGTCGTAAATTTCTAGAAACTATTGATTTATCATACTTTTTCAAGTACCAACCAAGAGTTCATAAAAAAAATGTTAAATATTATTAATATTAAATAAAAAAAATATTATTAAACATATTACAATTATTTACAATTATATATTATATAATTACAATAATTACAATTATATTATATATATAAGTATAGGACTTTACCTTGTTTATTTTATATGATATGATCATATGGATTTTTTATGGTTATATGGTATATGGATTTTTTTGTATTTTGTTTTACTTTTTACTTCAGGTTCGACAATTTTTCCATCAATTTCATAAAAAAGTTCAAGTACAAGTATATGAAATATACTAATTTCCCCCAATCCTTACTTTACATTACATGGATTTACAAACATATATTTCCAAAAATTTTTATTTGAGGAATCTAAGATATAAGATAGAAAGAAATGGAATTCCGACAATTCTCCTATTTTGTTACCATACCATAACTTTAGAGGTTTTCTAAGACTGATGATGAAACTGATGAAATTAGTAACAAAAACTCGCTACTTTTTAGTATCATCTCCACATAGAAAAATTGGGATACCAATTTTTTACTTTAGGCGTTGTATGGAAGGGAAGAGGGATGCCTTTGTTTCACGCTGCAATTCAGAATGCATTATGTGATAATTCACATTTTATGAATATGTTATATTCAATTTAGTTAAATGGGTAACTAACTTAAAAATGAATATAACATAGTACGAGCATATTCTGAATGTGAATGATAAACCAAAAAATAATTTTAATTAAAAATGAAAAAAATACATTCTAAGAATTCAGAACAACTTTTTGTTCTCTTAAAGATTTTTTGTTTTATGTGGGATTTTTATGTGGGATACAGTGTGATCCTATCTTCTGTTTCTGATAGATAGGATCTGGGACGGAAGGATTCGAACCTCCGAGTAACGGGACCAAAACCCGCTGCCTTACCGCTTGGCCACGCCCCATTTTTATCCTTTGGCACTAGTAAAGACTACTAGTCTTATTAGTTATTGGTCAACCCCCCCCCAAAAAATACCCCAAAAAGTACATTGCATAATACATAATAAATACATATGAAAAATAAATACATATGAAATACATATGTAGCATATTTTTGTTGCTAGGATTTAAGACATATAAATTATATATATAATGTAAAAAATTCATTGATCATTACGTAGAATTCAATTAAGATAATGTATGAAAGTAGAATTCCTTTCTTTTTCATTTTTCCCTTATAAAAATAATTCAATCAAAATAAAATTATCTAATACACAAGAACGAAATATTTGTTATGCTTAATATCTTTAGCTTAATCTGTATCTGTCTTAATTCTGTCCTTTATTCGAACAGTTTTTTCTTTGCCAAATTGCCCGAAGCTTATGCGGTTTTCAATCCAATCGTAGATGTTATGCCTGTTATACCTCTTTTCTTTTTTCTATTAGCCTTTGTTTGGCAAGCTGCTGTAAGTTTTCGATAAAATTTTTAATACTTTGCCAAATAGACTCATTTTGCCAAATCCAAATCGATTCATGATTTATTCGATAATAAAATTCGAAAAATGAATAAGATCAACTAAGTATTACATTATTATTATAAACCCTCGATTCAAAAATTTCAATTATTGTATATTAATATTAAATAACCGCAAAGATGAATTTGGATCAGCTTATTTACTCGTTCTCACCTTTCAGTGAGCAAAGAGTTTACTAGGTCTAGGTCCCGTACAATACCTAATTGTCAATATGACAAGAAGTTTTTTGTAAGTTGTAAGTAAGAAAGAAAAATATTATTACATACAATACAAAGAAATTTGTAAAAATGACTTTCTTTTCCAAAATTGAATTTTTTTGCAGGGGGTCGTGTAAAATTAAACAAACAAATTAAACAAAATAGTAGATGTGTTGAAAAGAAAAAATAGGTAATCTATTCCCTTTTTCGAAAATAAGATTATTTTGGAGGTTGTGTAATGCTTAGTCTTAAACTCTTTGTTTACACAGTAGTGATATTCTTTGTTTCTCTCTTCATCTTCGGATTCTTATCTAATGATCCAGGACGTAATCCTGGACGTGAGGAATAATTTTTTTTCTAAACTTTTCTTACTAAACTTTTCTTATTATTTTATCTATTCTATAAATTTACCTATGATAAATTCAAGGAATTGAAATTCCTTTTGAAAGTTCGAAATCGAAAGTATCAAGCGGGTCGAGTAATCAGAGCGAGCGGAGAAAGAGGGATTCGAACCCTCGGTACGAATAATTCGTACAACGGATTAGCAATCCGACGCTTTAGTCCACTCAGCCATCTCTCCAAACTCCAAATGGAAAAGAAAATCGAAATAATTTAAATTAAAGAAATTACGGAGAATTCAATATTTTCTTTATTTTATTTTAATATTTCATATCATATATTATGAATTAATATATATATTACTAATTAATATATATTACTTATATTACTATTACATATATACATATATATTAATATAATATTATATATTATAAATAAATTATTATTTTATAATTAAATAAAATAAAAAATAAAATGCAATTATAAAATTTTATATTAGGAATTTCCTATTTTTCATTAATATAAAATAAGTAAGTTCAGAGTAAATAAAGAACGAATTTGATTAGGAATTACATTTAGATAATGATTCGAAACAAGTATCTACAATACAATAGAAAGAATACCTTACTTCTTTGATTTTGTATGAAAGATTTATTCCCCCGGCCCAGGCCGGGTCTTAGTTAAGTACCGGCCAGGCCAGTACCTCTTTTTGTCTAGCTTCAATGACCCTTTCAATCCGAAAATACTAGCAATCCAACAAAACAAGGATATATATATAGTCTTATTGAAATTTATGTATGTTATTTAAAAAATTTGAAAATTTGAAAAGCTTTGGGCCCTTTACCCTTTTAAGTCCCCGGCTAACAGGACTAAATATGCGTCAACACCATAATTTGGATCCTATCTTGATTGCGTCTCACTCCTTTGTTCGACAAATAGTCCATTTATATACAATAATGTATATGTAGCGGGTATAGTTTAGTGGTAAAAGTGTGATTCGTTCTATTAAAAACTTAAATAGTTAAGGGAAGGGGTATCTCCGTTTTTTTTTCATACTCCGATCAAAAACTTTATTTCTTAAAAAGGTTTAATCCTTTACCTCTCAATAGCATATTTGAGGAAGAACATACATTCTCACGATTTGTATCCAAAGTCCTATTAGAAATTCATTTTTATTTATTAAAAATAAAAATGGATTATGTAGTCGTGAAACATAATTTTTTTGAACTGGATCCAGTCTTCCAATTGAATAAGTATGACTAGGGATCCATGGATGAAGATACAAAAATTTAGTTCCAATCGTAACTAGATCTTCTATTTTGGTGTTGTAAAAGGGAAATTGAAGCCAAACAAGCTGGAAGAGAGTGGTTTTGGTTTACTAGAACCATCCGCATCGCATATTGTTTCAGCTCGGTGGAAACGAAATTCTTTTCCTCAGGATCCTGCCAGTA